TAACTTAATTAAGAATCTACTTCTTGGAAGAAAATAAGTTTCTTGAAATTTTGAACTTCGAATTGTATCTCCATGAAAAAAGGAATGTTGAAATTGAAAAAACTCCCTAATTATTCGAATCCTTGTTTCGGATTCTATAAATTATACGCCCTTTGGTTGAATCATAACGACTTACTTCAATTTTGACTCTATCTCCTGGTAGTATCCGTATAAAACTACGTCGAATCCTTCCTGAAACATAACCTAGAATCATATTTTCATTATCTAAACGCACCCGGAACATACCGTTGGGAAGTGATTCAGTAATTAAACCTTCATGAATCCATTTTTGTTCTTTCATTCCAGGTAAAACCCCCTTAAAGTATTAATTAATGGAGGAGTAGTGATATTAAACAACCCGCCCTTTCTCTTTTTTTTTTCACAAATAGGAAGTTCCGGATCCAATTCGAATATCAGAAGGATTACCATATATAACACAAAATTTCTCCACCAATTCTTTCTAGGCGAGCCTCTCGGTCTGTCATTATACCTCTAGAAGTAGAAAGAATTACAATCCCCATACCGCCTAAAATTCTAGGAATTCGTTGATAGTTAGAATAGATTCGTAGACCAGGTCGACTGATCCGTTTTAAATTTAAAATAGTTCTATATGCTCCTTTCCTATTCCTTCTATGGCGCAGGGTTAAAACCAAAAAATATTTGTTGCTTTCCTGATGTTTCCTCACGTTTTCGATAAAACCTTCCCGTAAAAGTATTTTAACAATGTTTTCGGTGATATTAGTAGATGCTATTCGAACCGTTACTTTTCTATCCATGTCGGCATTTCGTATAGAGGTTATTATGTCAGCAATAGTGTCCCTGCCCATGATGAACTAAAATTCTTGGTGCCTCCTAATTTTGATATAATCAACATGCTCTTTTTTCTTTTTTATTTATGAATTCTATTAAATATTAAATTAAAGGTATATGCGTGAAACACAATCTACTAATTAATCTATTTCATTCACTTACTATAACTATATCATGGTCTCGTCTTATAATACCTCAGGGGCTAAGGAAACTATTTTAGTAAAATTTAACTGTCTCAATTCCCGGACGATCGCACCAAAAATTCGAGTTCCTTTTGGGTTTCCTTCTTGATCAATAATAACTGCAGCATTGTCATCATATCGTATTATCATACCGTTGTCACGTTTGAGTTCTTTGCAGGTACGTACAATTACAGCTCTGATTACTTCTGATCTTTCTAGAGGCATATTTGGTACTGCTTCTTTGATCACAGCAACAATAACGTCACCAATATGAGCGTATCGGCGATTACTAGTTCCTATGATTCGAATACACATCAATTCTCGGGCTCCGCTGTTGTCCGCTACATTCAAATGGGTCTGGGGTTGAATCATATCATTTTTTTATTCGATTTTTCAATGCAAAGAACGAAGGAAAAAAAAGAAATATTGTTTGTCCAAAATCAAAAAAATAAACCTGCAATTTTTTTTCATCCCAAAGACCTCTTTTTCTTTTATTTCTATCCCGAAATAATGAATTGAGTTCGTATAGGCATTTTGGACGCCGCTATTGAAATAGCTTTTCTAGCTATATTTTCTGCTACTCCGCCCATTTCATAAAGTATTCTACCTGGTTTAACGACAGCTACCCAATATTCGGGAGATCCTTTCCCCGAACCCATACGTGTTTCTGTAGGTCTTACTGTAACTGGTTTGTCTGGAAATATACGTACCCATATTTTTCCACCACGGCGTACGTTTCGTGTCATTGCTCGTCGCCCCGCTTCTATTTGTCTAGATGTGATCCAAGCAGGTTCAAGTGCTTGAAGAGCGTATCTGCCGAAACAAATACGATTACCTCGATAAGATATTCCCTTCATTCTTCCTCTATGTTGTTTACGGAATCTGGTTCTTTTGGGGTTATAGTGGATGGGTCTTTTTCAAATCCCATCTCTACTCCAGAACCGGACATGAGAGTTTCTTCTCATCCAGCTCCTCGCGAATGAAATGATTCACAAAAATTTAGTTAAGATAAAATTCAATTTTTTTGAATAATACACTGAATCGTGGGATTCTTTGATATTTCATCTAATTTTTATCTAATCTATTTCTATTAGAAATTTTTATATCTTGTTTATATATAGCTTTTGGATATATAGCTAAACATATATTTATAGATAATGTAATTTTTTATTTATAATTTAGTTATAATATATAATATAAGGCTATACCGAATCTTTATTTTGTTTTGTCTTTTATCATATCGGATCGCTCAAAAAATAGAGCAATTCGGTAAAATAAAGCTTTCGCGGGCGAACATTTACTCTTTCAATATCTATTTCAATTGTAAGGTTAGCCCACGATCTTTCCGAACAAATGAATTGATACCTGGTTTGTTCCGCCATCCCACTCAATGAATCATTAGGATTCGTTTTTAATAGAATCTTCTGTATTCACCGGTTTCCGTCGTTCCCATCGCTTCTCGATTAATG